GTACGGTACCCGTATTTACAATTTTTACTTCGGTATTATATTGCTCAATGCGTTCACGTATAATTTTACTAATTTCATCTGCACGAATAGTTACCATGAAAATTTTTGAATTTAATTTTTTTTTAGAAGAAAAAAAATAATGCCTATACTCTATATTAAAATAGAAAGACTAATCAATTATTTTTTTTCTTTCATCGCCCCAAACATTCCAATATTAGCATTGACAGTACGCAAATGTAACTCGTTGTTCAAGCAACTATTTAGAGTTCCTAGAGCTCCCTGTAAGGCTTGTTGTAAAACGCGTTGTCGGACTTGATTAATCACTCTTTGTTGTTCAAAATGAATGGCTTCGTTTTTGTAATTGTCTAATTGTTCCAAAGTCGTATAAATTGAATTAATTAAATTCAGTTTTTCTTGTTCTATTTCAGAATAGCCATTCACACGAAACCGATCTGCTTCCGTTTCTACTTTCCTTAAGCGAGCCTGGGCCCTTTCCAGCTGTTCAATGGCCCCTTCCCGTAGTTCTTCTGAATTTCGAATAGTTCTCAAGATTCTCTGTTTTCGATTATCTAATAAATCACTTAATGAAAGTAGACTCTCTTTCCATTCATTTCAAAATGTCTATGATCTCTTCCCGAACCAAACATGAATCTTTCGATTCATTTGGCTCTCACACTCAATTACTTATGGGAAATTTCCCTATTTTTTTTTATGTAATGAGCCTATCCTCTCCTCTATATTCCTCTATATTTATATTTTTCAAATATTTAAAACAATTATTAATCTAAGACCAGAATATTCGGAGGACTCTTCTGACCAAACAAATATATATGTCAGCAAAGTTGTTTTTTCTTCAAATCCAAAGAATTCTTATTAATTAATTTATCCATAGGTCATCTATTACGCATTGTATAAAAGGGAGGACCTTTTTCACCGTAAAGTAAAGAAGATTCAAGCCATTTTATCGACATGAGTGTTTTATATCGAAAAAATTCGAATAATTTTATCGAAACCATTTCATTTCTGTATTAACATAGTGGTAGAAAGAGTACTACACTGCGTCTAGACTTCAAACTACTCGCTTTAACCATGGTAATAGTCCATCCAATATTATTGGTTAATAGAGAATCAAAGTGGATTTACCAATAAATCACGAAATGCTATGGTTCTTAAATATTTTTTCTTAAATTATTGAAAAAATTTAATTAATTCAGAAGTAATTCGTGGTATTATGCACATTTTCTTAGTTATAACGAAAAATGTGCAGTTTGGTTGGATCCAATCTATTCTTTGAAATAAACAACCCGCACACACTCCCTTTCCAAAAAAAACCAATACACCTAATACTACACTTAGATTTATTGGATTTGTTGCTAAAATATCGGTATTAAACCCGAAACTTCCGGCGAATGGCCAGTAGCCCAAACAAAGGAAAGAATCGGTTATATTTTTCATATGATCTCATCTCCTCTTATGAATAGACTAATTATCTTTCTACGATTCCTATTTTTTTTATTTGATTTCTTAAATTCTTTTTTATATTTATTTCTTATTTTATGTGAAATTTTTATTATTCATAATGAAAATTTCATACTATACCTTACTAATAATTAATACTAATAATTAATATTAATTATTAGTAATTCAAAATTCAAAATAGAATAATAAAAAAAAAAGAATACGAATGTTAATATATATATGTTAATATATATATATTATTTGAATTATATATATTATTTGAATTGTTCCATCAATTGGAAGATTTCCTATAATTTCCTATAAGAATGATACTTATTAGAATTAGATACCAGTTCTTATGTCAATTGCTAAATCTCTATAGTTTTAACACTTTCGAAAAATTTTCTTAAAAAAAGGGGGTTCGTTGGACTAAAAAAGAAAAGAAGGCAAATCAGTATATGAATTCTTCACCCTTCAATTAGTCCTTCACCTGTGTTCTTGCCCGAACGAATAATTGTAGGAGTGAAATCACAATATAATTGGAAAAAGCAAGACCAGCAAAGCAAATCCACGGAAAAAGGATATTTCTTTTTATTTTTCTAGTTTTTTTAGGATTATAGGATTAAACAAAAGGATTAGCAAATAAAAGTGCTAATGCTACAACCAGCCCATAAATTGTTAAAGCTTCCATAAAAGCCAGACTAAGCAATAAAGTACCCCGTATTTTTCCCTCTGCCTCTGGTTGTCGTGCAATCCCTTCTACAGCTTGCCCTGCAGCAGTGCCTTGACCAACCCCAGGTCCAATAGAAGCAAGCCCTACAGCCAAGCCAGCAGCAATAACGGAAGCAGCAGAAATAATTGGATTCATAATAAGTTCCTCGTAACCTAAATATAAAATAAAGAAATAGTTAATGATATAATCAACCAATAAATTTAAGACTTAATTATGCAATTACCAAGATTTATTCAGTTAAAGTAATTTCGAAGAATTCCTAATTAAAATAGTAATTGTTATTGAATTATATGAATTACTTCGAAATTACTTTTTTCGTTTCTACCTATCTAGTTTTTTTGGAACTATGTATAACCTTTATTCTTATCTTAACTTAAGTTTTGAACCATTCTTTTAATTCTTCGTTTTTTATTGCATTTTTTTAGTCATTGAATATTGAATTCACAATTAGAGATGAAACGGAAGTACTTTGTTTTTTTAATCCCTATAGAAATTTACACTATAGAAATTTACAGTAGTGGGGTAATTTTAGATATATTGTTAGTTCATATATAATATCACATATACAGAGGTTTCTTCTATGCTGTAAACCAATTATTTGTGTTTTAGATTCAATCAGATTCGAAATCATTTTTTGAAACCTCCAAAGAAAGAGTTGTCTTATAGTGATTAGATTATATACACCCAGTTTGATCCCCCTCACTCCTACTCTATTTTTTTTTATTTATTATTGCCATTTTTTTTGAATGTCTTTCTATATATTTATTGATGTTTCCTAAGTAGGTTATCTTGAGCCACAGTATATGTGCGGCAAACTAAATGAAAAAAACTATTTTTTAGAAAAAAATAGTCAATGATGGCCTTCCATGGATTCACCTATATAAGCCGCAGCTAAAGTAGCAAAAATTAGAGCTTGAATACCGCTTGTAAATAATCCAAGGAACATGACAGGTATAGGAACTACTAAAGGTACTAAAGAAACAAGAACAACAACTACTAATTCATCAGCTAGTATATTTCCGAAAAGTCGAAAACTAAGTGATAAGGGTTTTGTGAAATCTTCTAAGATGTTAATCGGTAAAAGGATTGGAGTTGGTTGGATGTATTTACTAAAATAAGCTAATCCTTTTTTTGAAAGCCCCGCATAGAAATATGCAACTGACGTAAGTAAAGCTAATGCAACGGTAGTATTTATATCATTTGTGGGTGCAGCTAACTCCCCATGAGGTAATTGTATGATTTTCCAAGGCAAAAGAGCCCCTGACCAATTAGAAACAAAAATAAATAGAAACATAGTTCCAATAAATGGAACCCACGGACCATATTCTTCTCCAATTTGAGTTTTGCTCACGTCTCGAATGAATTCGAGAACATATTCAAAGAAATTCTGACCAAAAGTCGGAATGGTTTGCAGATTTCGAATAACTAGAATGGCTGAAACTAGCAAGATAGCAATTACAACCCAAGAAGTAATAAGTACTTGGGCATGCACTTGGAAACTCCCTATTTGCCAATAGAAATGTTGCCCAACTTCCACAGCAGATATATCGTATAATCTTTTTAATGTGTTGATAGAACATAATAAAACATTCATATTGTCCTGCCCTCTAAAAAATAAGAACTTGAAAGGGAATTATTTTAATTCAAACATCTCCTTTCCTTTTTGATTTTGAATACTACGACTAATCACATATTATTTTCGTTTGTTCTTTTTATATTTTGATTTTTTTGTCCAATTTTGTACTAGTATAGTAACCGATTTCATAAATCTATGAGTTGCTCCAACCAACTCAAATAATTTATTTATCTTACTTATTATTAATCAAGAATTTCGTATATAGCTAGAACGACCCTCACAAATTGCAAATACTAATTTATTAAGAATTAATCGAATTGAGGCTATAGCATCATCATTAGCTGGAATCGAAATATCGGCGAGGTCAGGGTCACAATTTGTATCGATTAAACAAATTGTTGGAATTTCCAAAGTTATACATTCTCGAAGAGCCGTATATTCTTCTTGTTGATCGACGATTATTACAATATCAGGTAACCCCGTCATATATTTAATGCCGCCGAGATATGTTTCCAAATGAGCTAATTGTCTCTTCAATATAGCAGCATCCCTTTTTGGAAAACAATTGAGTCTCCCCGTCTTTTGTTGCGTTCTCAAGTCCCTGAACTTTTGAAGTCGTGTTTCTGTAGTATACCAATTCGTTAACATACCACCGAGCCATTTTTTATTAACATAATGACACCGAGCTCTTATTGCAGCCCGCGCTACTGAATCCGCTGCTTTTTTTTTTGTACCAACAATTAAGAATTGTTTTCCCATACTTGCTGCATCAAAAACTAAATCACAAGCTTCTGATAAAAACCGAGCAGTTCTAATAAGATTTGTAATATGAATACCCTTACGTTTTGCAGATATATAAGGTGACATTTTAGGATTCCATTTTCTAGTACCGTGGCCAAAATGAACTCCTGCTTCCATCATCTCTTCCAAAATTATGTTCCAATATCTTTTTGTCATTTATATTAATCCCCCACTTTTCTTTCATTTCCTATTTTTTTTTTTTTGAAATGAAAGAAAGAGACCTGGTATACTGAAATAGAAATAAATAAGTGTTCCGAAGGAACCTTTTATTCTACCGAAGATTGGCCATTGATACATGATCAGGCCATTTTTTTCTATTTAATATGATTCTTTATTACTTTTTTTTATTACAAAAAAAAATCACGGAGTCCTTAGGAATTATTAAATCCTAGATTGCTCCGATGTATCGCAAAAATTCTTTGAAATGAAAGCAAAAAAGAATTGTCTGTGGTGAAACAAAATATCTCTCATTTCATCCTCGAATAAATTCTTTTTTTTTGTTTCCAAGGTAATCTTGTTATATTGCCTTGGCTTTGAACGGTGCATTATTCTTTTGAATCCGGTACCAACGGGTATCATTCCCCCTAAAACAAGGTTCTCTTTCAGACCTTTCAACCAATCTATGCGACCCCGGAGAGCGGCTTTTGCTAAAACTCTAGCAGTTTCTTGAAAACTTGCTTCAGATATGAAACTTTGAGTATTCAGAGATGTTTTTGTTATTCCTAGTAATAGAACTCGGTAGCAAATCGCCTCTTCTAAGGCACGCCCAGCTCGTTCGGCTCGCAATAATCCAATTAGTTCACCGGGCGAAAAAACATTAGACATTCCATCTTCTGAAACCAATACTTTTGATGTTATTTGACGCACAATAATTTCTAGATGTCTATTATGGATGTGAACTCCCTGGGATCGATAAACTTTTTGAATTTTATTAACCAAAGAAATACGACTTTGCGCTATAGTTAGCTCAGCACCAATCAAGAATCCCCAAGGAATGCCAAGAATTCTTGTTATATGCCCGTTCCAAGTATCAACTCTCTTTTCTAGGTTCATCGATATTGAATCAATCGAACGAACTTCTAATACCTGTTCTACTTTTGGAAGACCCTGTGTTATATCACCAGATCTCGCTTTTTCATATATATATGTAACTAATATATCTCCTTCAGAAAGTATTTCTCCATAATGGCCATGAACAGTTGCTCCCGGAGTCGCCAAATAAGGGTTAGCCGATCTTATTCCTACAGAATCCATTTGAACTGTTAGAACTTGACCTGATTTTGGGTGTGGTGCATTTTTCGTTTGAACTATACATACATTTTCACAAAGAAATTGCCCAAGACTGATTATTGTAAACGGTTTTTCACAATAATTATGATGGAGAAAATGCCAATTCAAATAGAATGGATTTAAAACGGTGTTACTACATCGATCAGGTTTATAAATTCTCTCGTTTTCGTCCATTAAATAATATCTTAATACTTGAAAAGTTTGCTTTAATTTGTCAAGTTGCAAATTTGGATTTATCGAGATCTGATTATGAGTTATTAAACGGTAAAAATATAAATTTGTAACTTGACAGGCTATTCCTAAAGGACCTAACGAATTTTTAATCGGAATTATAGGATCTCTTTGAATTTGATTAATTCCTTCTTTTATCCCATTGTAATATTTTCCCTCATTGAATGATCGTATTTGAAAACAATTAAATGATGACAAAATTATCAAAGAGCGGTATTTCTCATTTCTATTCAACACCATACGAATAGTTCCGTGATTTTGGCTAAGTGATTGTTGAATTTTTTCCTTCGAATCAATGGAAAAAAATGGATTTATCTTGGTCCGATCCGACTCATTATCCAAGATAAATTCCGAACCGGGCGGATCATTCCTTTTTCTTATATATGAAATATGGGATTTCACTAAGTCAATTCTTAAGAAATATCTAACCAAATCATTTGTACTTACTTCAACAAAAGAAGCATGCGCATTTTCGATAGAAGAAAATTTTTTGTCTTGATCCCAATTTAAGACTAAACAAGTTCGAACTAATTGAATACTTGTCTCAGAAATTCCCCGAATTGATTTTCCATTTCCAGAAAGAATATAATTAATAACTTTAAGTTTCAGATTATCTCTTTCCTGAAACATATCTTGGGGAAAAAGTTTTACTAAATTGATACCATCCCCTATTTCATATAAAATTACGGGTCGAACCAAAACAAAAGACTTTTTTTTTGTAATTGTGATCCATTGGACATAGATCCAATTTTTCATTTTTTTTGATTCCTTTGAATTGTTTTTTACCGTTCCTGGTGGTATCAAGATGGCACTGTGTCGGGATATCTTATCCATTTCTCCCGGAAGATAGATATCCCCAGAAAAGATTTTTAATTCAATCTTTTTTTTTTTCTTCTCCACTCGGACCAATCCCCTTACTCGACTTCTTATATTTAAAGTGATTGGTGTATTTACTTCAACGATACTATTGTTCCGTACCATTATGGAAGAAGATTCTGGTAAAATATGTACTTCCTCGGGAATGAAAAAAAATCGATCTACTTTGATTTGGTATTTTGGCTTAAATTCTTTAACTCCTCTATATTCAATTAAAAAATCCTCTTTTTTTAAAATGGAATTTATTCCTATAGTCCTATATTTAGTAATTCCTGAGCTCTCTGTTCGGTATTGAGGATCATCGAAATAAGCGAGAATACTATCTCTACGAAAAATACCATTGATTGGTATTTCAATCGAGATACTGGAAGCTAACATTAGTTTTTTGTCTCGTTCTTGAATCGATTGGAATGGAAATGGAATGATGAATCTATTTCTTCGCCTCTTTGCTAATAAATCCGTAGTATCATGGAAAATAGCAGGGTGTGCAAAATGACAATGATCTATACGTATGATTTGATTAAATATTGAATAATCTGAAATCCTTCTTTCTTTTCGATCCGAAGAATTGAAACGAAGTAATTTATGTCTTACTTGATCATTCCTTACTAAAAGGTTACAACTATCTCCTTCTCCAGTAGAAAGATAATGGATCTTGATTTGATCTTGATCTTTTCGGAGTGAAAAAGAGACTGAACCGGACCTGTATGATCTTCCTGATAATATCCATAAATGACTTGTTTTTGGCAGGATATGTACATTACTATATCTAAATTCTGATGCATGGTACACATCGGTACTCCAATGCATTTCTCCTTCTAAGTTAGAATAGACATTTTTTCGAACCTTTTCTTTTAAATTCAAAGTGTATGTTCCTGCGCGAATCTCGGCAATCACTTGTTCTGATTTTACATATTGATTATTTTGAACTAATAGAAAACTTTTTGGTGGAATAGTCACATTATGTATAATATCACCACTTTCAATAGTTACATACAAGTCTATATAACATAGAAAAGCAGGATGCCCATGACGTGTACGTGTAGGATGAACCAAATCCTCGTTGAATTTTATTTTTCCATTAGAAGGTGCTCGCACATGTTCTGCAGTACCTCCTGTGAATACTCCGCCAGTATGAAAAGTTCTTAATGTTAGTTGAGTGCCCGGTTCTCCTATTGATTGGCCTGCAATAATACCTACAGCTTCTCCTAATTCCACCAAGTGGCCATGAGTAGGACTTTGGCCATAACACAATCGGCAGATCCAAGATGTATTTCTACAGGTAAAGGGGGTTCGGATATATATTGGTTGTGTTTTAAAGGTTTTAAATCGATTGATAAGTCCAATTCCAATATCTTGATTTCGAACGGCAATGCATCGTGAACCTCTGTATATATCGTCTGCTAATACACGACCAATTAATGTTTGTATCAAAATTCTTTCGGGCATCATTCCATTCTGGGTATTCACCGAAATTCCTCGAATGGTACCGCAATCTGTTCGACGTACAACAATGTGTTGAACCACTTCAACAAGTCTACGTGTAAGATATCCAGCATCTGAAGTTCGTACAGCAGTGTCTACAACCCCTTTACGGGCTCCGTAGCAAGAAATTATATATTCTGTTAAAGATAGTCCTTCGCGTAAATTGCTTTGAATAGGTAAATCAATCATTTGTCCTTGTGGATCCGACATCAATCCTCTCATACCCACTAATTGGTGTACTTGAGATGCATTTCCTCTAGCTCCTGAAAAAGACATTATATGGACTGGATTAAAGGGGTCGGTCATCCTAAAATTAGGATTCATTTCTTGTCGCAAATATTCACTTGTAGCATACCATATCTCAATGGATTGGCGTAATTTTTCTACTGCATGTACATTCCCATAATGATGATGTTTTTCCAAAATCAAACTTTGTTGTTCAGCATCTTGGACTAGCCATCCTTTAGAAGGTATTGTTAAAAGGTCATCAATTCCTAATGAAATGGATGTAGTCGTAGCTTGGCGGAATCCCAGAGTCTTTACTTGATCCAAGATATGCGATGTATATGCCATTCCGAAGTGATCTATTAATCTGCTAATAAGTCGTTTAATGGCAGTTCCACCTATCACTTTATTGTGAAAGACTAGATTGGCCCGTTCTGCCATAGGTACCTCCATATTTCACTCAGTGGGATTCGGTTCGACAATGGGTTTGAGTCAATGATTGGAAAACTTCCTTTTCTTTATCTTGATTTGCGTAGAAATTGAAAAACTCTGTATGATTCTGGTTAAATCGGGAAGACCTGAATTTACACCGATATCATAAATTTGCTTATCTTAGATACCAACCATCTATATGATTAGATATCATATGAATAGGCATGGCAAAAACCTTGGATAGCTTCTTCGATTTCTCGATAAAAAGAAATATGACCAACAGTGGTTCGAATGTATATAGAACGAATTTCTTTTTTTGTACTTCTTACTACTAGATAATGCCCATAAATTTCATGATAGGTACCCAAAGATTCGTAGTGAACTTCGATAGGAACTTCTCTTGACGAAATAATGCGTTGATCTAGTCGCCACCGGAACCACAAAGGACTATCGAAGTTGATTTTTTTCTGTTGATAAGCTCCAATTGCATCATAGGAATTACAAAAAAAGGGTTCTTTTTTTTTCGTATACTTATAGTTATTATCTCGAATTCTTTCATTTTTCGAATTTCTGCAATTCCATAGATTATACCTATTTGAATAAATACCTCGACGATTCCCGCTCGTTAATATATAAAGTCCAATAAGCATATCTTGGGTTGGTACGGAAATTGGATCCCCAATAGCTGGAGACAAGAGGTTCATATGAGAAAACATAAGTAAACGAGCTTCGGCTTGAGCTTCTAAAGATAAAGGCACATGAACAGCCATTTGATCTCCATCAAAGTCTGCATTGAATCCCTTACAAACTAATGGATGCAAACAAATAGCACGCCCTTCTACTAAAATGGGTTGAAATGCCTGTATACCTAATCTATGCAAGGTAGGCGCCCT